GCTAGCGTAGCTTACCTAAAGCATAACACTGAAGATGTTAAGATGGTCCCTAGAAAGTCCCGCAAGCACAAAAGCTTGGTCCTGACTTTACTATCAATTCTAGCTAAATTTACACATGCAAGTATCCGCACACCCGTGAGAATGCCCTAATACTTCTTATATGAAGTCAAGGAGCTGGTATCAGGCACAACACAATGTTAGCCCACGACACCTTGCTTAGCCACACCCCCAAGGGAGTTCAGCAGTGATAAATATTAAGGTATAAGTGTAAACTTGACTTAGTTAATGCTAAGAGGGCCGGTAAAACTCGTGCCAGCCACCGCGGTTATACGAGAGGCTCAAATTGATAGATGCCGGCGTAAAGGGTGGTTAAGAAATAATAAAACTAAAGCCGAACACCTTCAAGGCTGTTATACGCACCCGAAGGTTTGAAGAACTTCTACGAAAGTGGCTTTAAATATTCTGAACCCACGAAAGCTAGGGAACAAACTGGGATTAGATACCCCACTATGCCTAGCCGTAAACAAAGGTAGCAACCTCACACTTGCTACTCGCCAGGGAATTACAAGCATTAGCTTAAAACCCAAAGGACTTGGCGGTGCTTTAGAACCACCTAGAGGAGCCTGTTCTAGAACCGATAACCCCCGTTCAACCTCACCCTTTCTTGTTATTACCGCTTATATACCACCGTCGTCAGCTTACCCTGTAAAGGATTAATAGTAAGCAAAAATGGTACAACCTAATACGTCAGGTCGAGGTGTAGCGCATGAAAGGGAAAGAAATGGGCTACATTCCCTGACTCAGGGAATACGAATGATAAATTGAAATAATTGTCTGAAGGTGGATTTAGTAGTAAGATGGAAAATAGAGTGTTCCCCTGAAACCGGCCCTGAAGCGCGCACACACCGCCCGTCACTCTCCCCAAGCTCATAATTTAATTAAATAAAATATAATAACTGCAAAGGGGAGGCAAGTCGTAACATGGTAAGTGTATCGGAAGATGCACTTGGAAAAACCAGAACGTAGCTAAATTAGAATAGCATCTCCCTTACACCGAGAAGATGCCCGTGCAAGCCGGGCCGAACTGACACCCCAATAGCTAGCCCAACCCTTAAAAAACAACAATTCAACATTAATAAACCCCAATAACCATTATTTTATAAAACAAACCATTTTTCCACCCTAGTATGGGAGACAGAAAAGGACTTCTGGAGCAATAGAAATAGTACCGCAAGGGAAAGCTGAAAGAGAAATGAAATAATTGATAAAGGAATAAATAGCAGAGATTAATTCTCGTACCTTTTGCATCATGAATTAGCCAGCAAACCCAAGCAAAGCGCCCTTTAGTTTGAAACCCCGAAACTAAGTGAGCTACTCCAAGGCAGCCTATATTAGGGCAAACCCGTCTCTGTGGCAAAAGAGTGGGAAGACCTTTGAGTAGAGGTGACAGACCTACCGAACTTAGTTATAGCTGGTTGCCTGAGAACTGAATAGAAGTTCAGCCTTTTGATTTCTCTAATTAAGTCTGGCACCGCCCAATCCAAATTAAAAGAAGACCAAAAGAGTTAGTCGAAGGGGGTACAGCCCCCTCGAAACAAGATACAACTTTATAAAGGAGGAAAAAGATCAAATCAAACTAGGCATTATGTTTTGGTGGGCCTAAAAGCAGCCACCCCATTAGAAAGCGTTAAAGCTCAAACATAACATATCCTATTATTACGACAATATTATCTTAAACCCCTACACCTATCAGGCCATCCCATGCCTACATGGGAGAGACCCTGCTAACATGAGTAATAAGAGGGCTAAGGCCCTCTCCTGGCACCAGTGTAAATCAGAACAAACCCCTACTGAAAATTAACGCCCCCAATTGAAGAGGGTATTGAAAGAGCACCCATTAAAGCTAGAAAACTCCTCAAAAAATAAACGTTAACCCCACACAGGTGTGCCTAAGGAAAGACCTAAAGGAAAAGAAGGAACTCGGCAAACACTAGCCTCGCCTGTTTACCAAAAACATCGCCTCTTGCATATATTTGTATAAGAGGTCCCGCCTGCCCTGTGACTATAAGTTTAACGGCCGCGGTATTTTGACCGTGCGAAGGTAGCGCAATCACTTGTCTTTTAAATGGAGACCTGTATGAATGGCATAACGAGGGCTAAGCTGTCTCCTTTTCCTAGTCAATGAAATTGATCTACCCGTGCAGAAGCGGGTATACTTACGTAAGACGAGAAGACCCTATGGAGCTTAAGACACCAGGACAGACCATGTTAAATAACCCTATAAAGGATTAAACCAAATGAATACTGTCCCCCTGTCTTTGGTTGGGGCGACCGCGGGGAAACAGAAAACCCCCACGTGGAATAGGGATAATGTCCCTTAAAGCCAGAGCCACAGCTCTAACAAACAGAACCTCTGACCAACAAGATCCGGCACCGCCGATCAACGGACCGAGTTACCCTAGGGATAACAGCGCAATCCCCTTTTAGAGCCCATATCGACAAGGGGGTTTACGACCTCGATGTTGGATCAGGACATCCTAATGGTGCAGCCGCTATTAAGGGTTCGTTGTCAACGATTAAAGTCCTACGTGATCTGAGTTCAGACCGGAGAAATCCAGGTCAGTTTCTATCTACGAAGCATTCTTTTCTAGTACGAAAGGACCGAAAAGAAGAGGCCTATGCTAAAAGCAAGCCTCCCCCTAATCTATTGAAGGCAACTAAAATAGACAAAAGGGTGCCCAACGTAGCCTAAGATAAAGGCATGTTAAGGTGGCAGACCCCGGATAGTGCAAAAGACCTAAACTCTTTATATAAAGGTTCAAATCCTTTTCTTAACTATGATTTCAACAATTTTTATTCATATTTTAAATCCCCTTGCATATATTGTACCAGTACTATTAGCAGTTGCATTTCTTACTCTACTCGAACGAAAAGTACTAGGCTATATACAACACCGAAAAGGCCCAAATGTGGTAGGACCTTACGGGCTTCTACAGCCAATCGCAGATGGTGTTAAACTATTTATTAAGGAGCCAGTACGCCCATCCACATCTTCCCCCATCTTATTTCTTATTGCCCCCGTACTAGCTCTCACCCTAGCCTTATTACTATGAGCCCCCATTCCATTACCACATCCTGTTACAGACCTTAACCTTACCATTTTATTTATTATAGCTATTTCAAGCTTAGCAGTATATTCTATTTTAGGATCAGGATGAGCATCCAATTCAAAATATGCACTAATTGGGGCACTACGAGCAGTAGCCCAGACAATTTCATATGAAGTAAGTTTAGGTTTAATTTTATTAAGTGCCATTATCTTTACAGGTGGTTTTACACTACAAACTTTTAACATTACACAAGAAAGCGTGTGACTTATTATTCCAGCCTGACCCTTAGCCGCAATATGATATATTTCTACACTAGCAGAAACAAACCGAGCCCCCTTCGACTTAACAGAAGGTGAATCTGAATTAGTATCGGGCTTTAATGTAGAATATGCAGGAGGCCCATTCGCTCTATTCTTTTTAGCAGAATATGCCAACATTTTATTAATAAATACTCTATCAGCCATCCTTTTTTTAGGGGCTTCTTACATGCCCCACATATCAGAACTAATAACAATAAATTTAATAACCAAAGCAGCCTTTTTAGCTACTCTTTTTTTATGGGTGCGTGCATCTTATCCCCGATTTCGATATGATCAGCTAATACATCTAATTTGAAAAAACTTCCTCCCCCTTACCCTAGCCATAGTAATTTGACATCTGGCTCTCCCAATTGCATTCGTGGGTTTACCCCCGCAATTATAATAAGGAGTTGTGCCTGAAATAAAGGACCACTTTGATAGAGTGTATTATGGGGGTTAAATTCCCCCCAACTCCTTAGAAAGAAGGGGTTTGAACCCTACCTGAAGAGATCAAAACTCTTAGTGCTTCCACTACACCACTTCCTAGTAAAGTCAGCTAAATAAGCTTTTGGGCCCATACCCCAAACATGTCGGTTAAACCCCCTCCTTTACTAATGAACCCCTACATTATAACCGTGCTTTTATTTGGCCTTGGCCTGGGCACTACTATTACATTTGCAAGCTCACATTGAATACTCGCTTGAATAGACTTGGACATTGATACTCTCGCCATCATACTACTAATAGCACTACACCGCCACCCCCGAGCAGTGAAGCAACCACTAAGTACTTTCTATCAGGCAACAGCAGCAGCAACCCTACTTTTTGCAAGCGTTACAAATGCTTGACTTACAGGCCAATGAGATATTCAACAAATAACCCACCCCGTACCAACCACAATAATCACCCTTGCATTAGCATTAAAAGTTGGAATTGCTCCCCTACACACGTGACTACCAGAAGTAATACAAGGATTAGATTTAACAACCGGACTTATTTTGTCTACTTGACAAAAACTAGCACCTTTTGCCCTACTCCTCCAATTACCACTACAAAATCAAACAATACTTGTTATTATAGGTTTAGCTTCCACGCTAATTGGAGGCTGAGGAGGATTAAATCAAACACAACTCCGAAAAGTTATAGCATATTCATCCATTGCCCACTTAGGGTGAATAATTATTATTATTCAATTTGCCCCCTCCCTCACACTAATAGCACTAATAGTTTATATAATAATAACATCTTCAGCCTTCCTAATGTTTAAAATCAATAATGCACTAAATATTAATACCCTAGCAACTTCATGAGCTAAAACCCCACTAATTACTGCCATAGCCCCCCTTATTTTATTATCATTAGGGGGACTCCCACCACTAACAGGCTTTGCACCAAAATGACTAATTTTACAAGAAATAGCTAAACAAGGTTTAGCCCTTACAGCCACAATAGCAGCTTTAACAGCATTACTTAGCCTATATTTTTATCTCCGACTCTCATATGCCTTAACACTCACCATGTCCCCTAATAACCTCCCTGGCATAACCCCATGACGATTAAAATCTCACCAATTAACACTTCCCCTTTCTATAACCACAGCAATAACCCTAATACTCCTACCCCTCACACCAGTAATTATAACCTTTATAACCCTTTAAGGGACTTAGGTTAACATATAGACCAAGGGCCTTCAAAGCCCTAAGCGAGAGTGAAAATCTCCCAGACCCTGTATAAGACTTGCAGGATATTAACCCACATCTACTGCATGCAAAACAGACACTTTAATTAAGCTAAAGCCTTACTAGACAGGAAGGCCTCGATCCTACAAACTCTTAGTTAACAGCTAAGTGCTCCAACCAGCGAGCATCCGTCTACTTTCCCCGCCTTGCGAGAACAAAAGGCGGGGAAAGCCCCGGCAGGCTCTACTCTGCTACTTAAGATTTGCAATCTTATATGTTAACACCTCGGGGCTTGGTAAAAAGAGGATTTAAACCTCTGTCCATGGGGCTACAATCCACCGCTTAAACTCTCAGCCATTTTACCTGTGGCAATCACACGCTGGTTTTTCTCAACAAACCATAAAGACATTGGTACCCTCTATCTAGTATTTGGTGCTTGGGCTGGTATAGTGGGAACTGCCCTGAGCTTACTAATCCGAGCTGAATTAAGTCAACCGGGTGCTCTTTTGGGTGATGACCAGATCTATAATGTAATTGTAACAGCACACGCCTTTGTAATAATTTTCTTTATAGTAATACCAATCATAATTGGAGGCTTCGGAAACTGATTAGTTCCCCTTATAATTGGGGCCCCTGATATAGCTTTCCCCCGAATAAATAATATAAGCTTTTGACTTCTTCCTCCTTCACTACTCCTACTCTTATCCTCCTCAGGAGTTGAAGCCGGGGCGGGTACAGGTTGAACTGTTTATCCGCCCTTAGCAGGAAACCTAGCCCACGCAGGAGCATCTGTAGACCTTACCATCTTTTCCCTTCACTTGGCAGGGGTATCATCTATTTTAGGGGCTATTAATTTTATTACTACTATTATTAATATGAAACCCCCGGCTATTTCTCAATATCAAACCCCCTTGTTTGTGTGATCAGTTTTAATTACAGCAGTTCTTTTATTATTATCCCTCCCAGTACTTGCCGCTGGTATTACAATACTCCTAACAGACCGAAATTTAAATACCACATTTTTTGATCCCGCCGGAGGGGGAGATCCTATTCTATATCAACATTTATTTTGATTTTTTGGTCATCCAGAAGTATATATTTTAATTTTACCCGGTTTTGGTATAATCTCCCATATTGTTGCATATTATGCCGGTAAAAAAGAACCATTTGGTTATATGGGAATAGTATGAGCCATAATAGCAATTGGCCTTTTAGGTTTTATTGTATGAGCCCATCATATGTTTACTGTGGGTATAGATGTAGATACACGTGCCTACTTTACCTCTGCTACAATAATTATTGCCATTCCCACAGGGGTAAAAGTATTTAGCTGACTCGCCACCCTTCATGGAGGATCTATTAAATGAGAAACTCCACTACTATGGGCTCTAGGTTTTATTTTTCTATTTACCGTGGGGGGCTTAACCGGCATTGTTCTGGCCAATTCTTCCCTAGATATTATACTTCACGACACATACTATGTAGTAGCCCACTTCCACTACGTCTTATCTATGGGTGCAGTATTTGCCATCATAGCTGCTTTTATACACTGATTTCCCCTATTTGCAGGCTATACACTGCACAGCACCTGATCAAAAATTCACTTTGGGGTTATATTTGTAGGTGTTAACTTAACATTCTTCCCACAGCACTTCCTAGGTTTAGCTGGTATACCCCGGCGATATTCAGATTATCCAGACGCCTACACACTGTGAAACTCAATTTCTTCCTTAGGCTCCTTAATTTCACTAACAGCTGTTATTATATTTTTATTTATTATTTGAGAAGCATTTGCCGCCAAACGAGAAGTACTTTCAGTAGAACTCACAGCAACAAATGTTGAATGACTGCACGGCTGCCCACCGCCTTACCACACATTTGAGGAGCCTGCTTTTGTACAAGTACAAATAACACATTAACGAGAAAGGGAGGAGTTGAACCCCCATAAGCTGGTTTCAAGCCAGACACATAACCGCTCTGTCACTTTCTTAATAAGATACTGGTATAAAAGAAAATACACCGCTTTGTCAAGGCGGAGTTGTGGGTTAAATACCCACGTATCTTATATTTAATGGCACATCCCTCACAATTAGGATTTCAAGATGCAGCTTCCCCTGTTATAGAAGAACTTCTTCATTTCCACGACCACGCTCTAATAATCGTCTTTCTAATTAGCACGCTAGTACTTTACATTATTGTGGCAATAGTAACCACAAAACTCACCAATAAAAATATTTTAGATTCACAAGAAATTGAAATTATCTGGACAATTCTTCCTGCTATTATTTTAATTTTAATTGCTCTTCCCTCCCTTCGAATTTTATATCTAATAGATGAAATTAATGACCCACACCTAACCATTAAAGCCATAGGACATCAGTGGTATTGGAGTTATGAATATACAGATTATGAAGCCTTAGGATTTGACTCATACATGATTCCCACCCAGGATCTTAATCCAGGCCAATTCCGACTTCTTGAAGCCGATCACCGAATAGTAATTCCAGTTGAATCCCCAATTCGAGTACTAGTTTCTGCCGAAGATGTACTTCACTCATGGGCAGTACCATCTCTTGGGGTAAAAATAGATGCAGTCCCCGGACGATTAAACCAAACAGCCTTTATCGCATCTCGCCCAGGCGTATTTTATGGGCAGTGCTCCGAAATTTGTGGAGCTAACCATAGTTTTATACCCATCGTAGTAGAAGCAGTTCCCCTTAAACACTTTGAAAACTGGTCATCTCTAATACTTGAAGATGCCTCGCTAAGAAGCTAAATAAGGTATAGCGTTAGCCTTTTAAGCTAAAGATTGGTGCCTCCTAACCACCCCTAGCGAAATGCCCCAGCTCAACCCCGCCCCCTGATTTGCAATCCTAATCTTTACATGAGTTGTTTTCCTTACAATTCTTCCCCCTAAAGTGCTTGCACATACCTTCCCCAACGAACCCTCCCCACAAAGCACACAAAAACCTAAGACAGAACCTTGAAATTGACCATGACACTAAGCTTTTTTGACCAGTTTATAAGCCCTTTATATTTAGGCATTCCTTTAATTGCCCTTGCCCTAACTCTTCCCTGACTTTTATGACCCGCCCCTTCAGCCCGATGACTTAATAATCGGCTTTTAACCCTTCAAGGCTGATTTATTAATCGATTTACATATCAACTATTTATACCTTTAAACCAAGGAGGTCACAAATGAGCTATAATTCTTACCTCTCTTATATTATTTTTAATTTCTGTAAATATACTAGGATTGTTACCATATACCTTTACACCTACAACCCAACTATCAATAAATATGGGATTTGCTGTGCCCCTATGACTTGCCACAGTACTAATTGGCTTGCGAAATCAACCAACTGCTGCACTAGGCCATCTACTTCCAGAAGGCACCCCAGTTCCACTAATTCCTGTATTAATTATCATCGAAACAATTAGTTTATTTATTCGTCCCTTAGCCCTCGGCGTACGACTAACAGCTAACCTCACAGCAGGTCACTTATTAATTCAACTAATTGCAACAGCAGCATTTGTATTATTACCCTTAATGCCAACCGTCGCCATCCTTACAGGAACCGTTTTATTTTTATTAACCATTCTTGAAATTGCAGTCGCAATGATTCAAGCTTATGTATTTGTACTTCTATTAAGCCTTTACCTACAAGAAAACGTTTATGCCCCGTCAGCAACCTCCTAACCAGATAGTAGACCCCAGCCCCTGACCTCTAACAGGAGCAATTGCTGCCCTCCTTATAACTTCTGGCCTAGCCATCTGATTTCACTTTAACTCAACCACTCTTATGGGAGTTGGTCTTATTCTTTTACTCCTTACTATATATCAATGGTGACGAGATATTATTCGAGAAGGTACATTCCAAGGACACCATACACTACCTGTACAAAAAGGTTTACGTTATGGTATAATCCTTTTCATTACATCAGAAGTATTCTTTTTTATTGGCTTTTTCTGAGCTTTTTATCACTCAAGCCTAGCCCCCACCCCAGAACTAGGGGGATGCTGACCCCCCACAGGCATTACTACCCTAGACCCATTCGGGGTGCCCCTTCTTAATACAGCAGTATTACTTGCTTCGGGGGTTACAGTAACATGGGCTCACCACAGCATTATAGAGGGAGAACGCAAACAAGCCATTCACTCTCTAACCCTTACAATTATTTTAGGTTTTTACTTTACCCTCTTACAAGCAATAGAATATTATGAAGCCCCATTTACAATTGCAGATGGTGTATATGGCTCTACCTTTTTTGTAGCAACCGGATTTCACGGCCTGCACGTTATTATTGGATCCACCTTCCTAGCTGTTTGTCTTATTCGACAAATTCAATATCATTTTACATCCGAACACCACTTTGGATTTGAAGCAGCAGCGTGATATTGACACTTCGTAGACGTAGTTTGATTATTCCTATATATCTCTATCTACTGATGAGGCTCATAACCTTTCTAGTATAAAGTAGTATAAGTGACTTCCAATCACCCGGTCTTGGTTAAACCCCAGGGAAAGATAATGAATTTAATTATTACCATTATTACTATTTACGCTGCACTATCAACAATTATAGCTATATTAGCATTCTGATTACCTTTAATAAACCCCGATCAAGAAAAGCTCTCCCCATATGAGTGCGGCTTTGATCCTCTGGGTTCAGCACGTCTTCCCTTCTCACTACGGTATTTCCTGGTTGCAATTCTATCCTTTATATTTGATCTAGAACTTGCATTACTCCTTACTCTTCCTTGAGGAGACCAACTACCCTCCCCCTTACTTACCTTTTTTTGGGCCGCCTTAGTACTAGTCCTCCTAACCCTGGGCCTAATTTATGAATGAATACAAGGAGGCCTAGAATGGGCCGAATAGGTAATTATTTTAATTAAAATATTTGATTTCGGCTCAAAAGCTCGTGGTTAAAGTCCACAATTACCCAATGAATCCCACACAATTCACTTTCTCAGTAGCCTTTATATTAGGGTTAGCCGGACTTGCATTTCACCGAACCCACCTCCTATCAGCCCTTCTCTGCTTAGAAGGTATAATGTTATCTCTTTTCCTTGCCTTGTCTTTATGAACACTAGAACTAAATTCTACTAGTTTCTCCGCCTCTCCTATAATTCTCCTTGCATTCTCCGCCTGCGAAGCAAGCACAGGCTTAGCACTACTAGTAGCCACTGCTCGAACTCACGGCACTGACCGAATACAAAGCTTAAACCTTCTACAATGCTAAAAATTCTTATTCCAACAGTTATGCTAATTCCGACTACTTGACTAAGTAGTCCAAAATGATTATGACCCACCACCCTTGCTCAAAGCCTAGTAATTGCAATTCTAAGTCTTACCTGGTTGAAAGCCCCGGCAGAGACCGGCTGAATATGCCTAAATACTTTCATAGCCACCGACGGTCTTTCTACACCCCTACTAGTACTCACCTGCTGACTCTTACCCCTAATAATTTTAGCCAGCCAAAACCACACAGCCTCTGAGCCTATCTCCCGGCAACGAGTATTCCTAATATTATTAACCTCACTTCAAATCTTCTTGATTATGGCTTTTTCAGCTACAGAACTTCTACTATTTTATATTATATTTGAAGCCACCTTAATTCCAACACTTATTTTAATTACTCGGTGGGGCAATCAAACAGAACGACTTAATGCAGGTACTTATTTTTTATTTTATACTCTTGCAGGCTCCTTACCATTACTAGTTGCACTTCTTTTATTACAAAACACTACAGGCACCCTTTCATTAATTACACTCCAATACATACCAACACTTCCTATAACCTCTGTAGCCGATAAGTTATGATGATTGGGCTGCCTCCTAGCATTTTTAGTAAAAATACCTCTGTATGGAATACATCTTTGATTACCAAAAGCCCACGTAGAAGCCCCAATTGCAGGATCTATAGTACTAGCTGCTGTATTACTAAAACTAGGGGGTTACGGTATAATACGTATTATAAGTATGCTAGAACCTCTTACCAAAGAACTCAGCTACCCTTTTATTATCTTAGCCTTGTGAGGGGTCGTTATAACAGGGTCTATTTGTTTACGACAGACAGATCTTAAATCCTTAATCGCCTACTCCTCCGTCGGCCACATGGGGTTGGTAGCAGGGGGTATTTTAATCCAAACACCATGGGGATTTACAGGCGCCCTAATCCTTATAATTGCACACGGATTAACTTCCTCTGCCTTATTCTGTCTAGCAAACACCAACTATGAACGAACCCATAGCCGAACAATAATGCTAGCCCGAGGGTTACAGATAGTACTTCCACTAATAACCGCGTGATGATTTATTACTAGCTTAGCCAACCTGGCTCTACCCCCTTTACCTAACTTAATAGGAGAATTAATAATTATTACATCTCTTTTTAGCTGATCGTGATGAACCATCGCACTTACAGGAACGGGAACCTTAATTACCGCCGGTTATTCCCTTTATATATTTTTAATAACACAACGAGGCCCTCTCCCCACACATATTATTGCCTTAGACCCCACGCACACACGAGAACACCTATTAATAGCCCTTCACCTCATCCCCCTTATTCTCCTAATTATAAAACCCGAACTAATCTGAGGCTGAACCGCATGTGGATATAGTTTAACAAAAACATTAGATTGTGATTCTAAAAATAAGGGTTAAAACCCCCTTATCCACCGAGAGAGGCCTGCTAGCAACGAAGACTGCTAATCCTCGTAACCTCGGTTGAATTCCGGAGCTCACTCGTAAGGCTCCTAAAGGATAAAAGTTCATCCACTGGTCTTAGGAACCAGTAACTCTTGGTGCAAATCCAAGTAGTAGCTATGCACCCCACACTAATTACTATGACCTCAAGCTTAATTATTATTTTTGTGCTTCTAACATATCCAATAATTACTACTCTAAGCCCCACCCAAAAAGACCCGACATGGGCCCTCACTCAGGTTAAAACAGCAGTTAAACTCGCATTTTTTACTAGCCTATTACCCTTATTCTTATTTTTATCAGAGGGAGCAGAAGCTATTATTACCAATTGAACTTGAATAAATACACATACTTTTGACATTAATATTAGCCTAAAGTTTGACTTTTATTCAGTCATCTTTGTACCTGTAGCCTTATATGTAACATGGTCAATCCTAGAATTCGCATCATGATATATGCATTCAGACCCTTATATAAACCAGTTCTTTAAATACCTTCTAACATTTTTAATTGCAATAATTATTCTTGTTACTGCTAATAACATGTTTCAACTATTTATTGGATGAGAAGGTGTAGGTATTATATCTTTTCTTCTCATCGGGTGATGATATGCCCGAACAGACGCAAATACCGCTGCCTTACAAGCAGTCTTATATAATCGAGTTGGAGATATTGGGTTAATTTTTGCCATGGCTTGAATAGCCACAAACCTAAATTCATGGGAAATACAACAAATATTTTCAATATCTAAAGAGTATGACCTTACATTTCCATTATTTGGGCTTATTCTTGCTGCCACGGGCAAGTCTGCCCAATTCGGCTTACATCCGTGACTACCCTCTGCAATAGAGGGTCCTACGCCGGTATCTGCCCTACTTCACTCAAGCACCATGGTTGTAGCAGGCATTTTTCTGCTAATTCGAATAAGCCCTTTAATAGAAAATAACCCTTATGCACTTACCCTTTGCCTATGTTTAGGAGCATTAACCACATTATTTACAGCAACATGCGCACTAACTCAAAATGATATTAAAAAAATTGTAGCTTTCTCAACCTCTAGTCAACTAGGCCTAATAATAGTTACAATTGGTCTTGGACAACCACAACTAGCTTTTTTACATATCTGCACCCACGCTTTCTTTAAGGCTATACTATTTTTATGCTCCGGATCAATTATTCATAGCCTAAACGATGAACAAGATATCCGCAAAATGGGAGGAATACATAACCTTACCCCCTTTACATCATCCTGCTTAACAATTGGTAGCTTAGCCTTGACAGGAACCCCTTTCTTAGCAGGATTTTTCTCTAAAGATGCTATCATCGAAGCCCTAAACACATCACATCTAAACGCCTGAGCCCTAACCTTAACCCTTCTAGCCACCTCTTTCACAGCTGTTTATAGTTTACGAGTAGTATTCTTTGTATCAATAGGGTACCCACGATTTAATGTCTTATCCCCTATTAATGAGAATAATCCCACGGTAATTAATCCTATCAAACGCCTAGCCTGAGGAAGTATTGTTGCAGGACTATTAATTATTTCCAACCTTATTACCCCTTACACCCCAATTATAACCATACCCCCCATCCTAAAACTTGCTGCCCTACTAGTCACCGTATTGGGATTATTAACAGCATTAGAGCTAGCAAACCTTACAAACAAACAGTTTAAAATCTTCCCACAAATAAACTTACATAACTTTTCTAACATGCTGGGCTTCTTCCCAAGTGTAATTCACCGCCTTCCCCCTAAACTAAGTCTTATGTTAGGACAATCAATTGCTAGTCAAGCAGTAGACCAAACCTGGCTTGAAAAAGTAGGCCCCAAAGCTGCAACCTCTCTGAATATACCATTAATTACCACAACTAGCAATGCTCAAATGGGCATAATCAAGACATATTTAACCTTATTTCTCCTCACATTAATAATTGCCTTATTATTAACTAGATTAAACCACCCGTAATGCCCCCCGGCCTAATCCACGAGAAACCTCTAATACCACAAATAGTGTTAAAAGAAGAACCCATGCACCTACTACTAGTATCCACCCCCCTGTATAATATATTAAAGCCATCCCCGCCATGTCCCCTCGAAAAACTGAAAACTCAACAATCTCATCTACAGTTACCCAAAAATTACTAAACCACCCCCCCCAAAAAAATGATACACCTGTAACAATTAATCCTAAATATATTAATATACTTAGTGCCACAGGCCGACTTCCTAATGTTTCAGGATAAGGCTCAGCAGCCAAAGCTGCAGAATAAGCAAACACAACTAATATACCTCCTAAATAAATTAAAAATAATACTAGCGATAAAAAAGGGGCCCCATGTCCCACCAAAATACCACACCCCATCCCAGATACAACAACCAACCCAAACGCCGCAAAATATGGAGAGGGGTTAGAAGCAACAGCTACCAGCCCTACATTAAACCAAACATAAGACACACATAATATATAAGTCATAATTCTTGCCAGGATTTTAACCAGGACTAATGGCTTGAAAAACTACCGTTGTAATTCAACTACAAGAACACCTAATGGCCAACCTACGAAAAACACATCCCCTACTAAAAATTGCAAACGACGCCCTAGTCGGCCTCCCAGCACCCTCTAATATCTCTGTATGATGAAACTTTGGCTCACTACTAGGATTATGCTTAGGCGCCCAAATTCTGACAGACCTATTCCTAGCAATACACTACACCTCTGATATTGCAACAGCTTTTTCATCTATTGCACACATCTGTCGAGATGTTAATTTTGGCTGACTAATTCGAAATATGCACGCCAACGGAGCTTCATTCTTTTTTATCTGCATTTATTTACACATTGGGCGGGGCCTTTATTATGGGTCCTACCTATATAAAGAAACATGAAATATTGGGGTCATTCTTCTCTTATTAGTTATAATAACTGCTTTTGTGGGTTATGTACTACCATGAGGACAAATATCTTTCTGAGGCGCAACAGTAATCACAAATCTGCTTTCCGCCATCCCATATGTTGGCAATTCCTTAGTTCAATGAATTTGAGGAGGTTTCTCAGTAGACAATGCAACTCTTACCCGATTCTTTGCATTCCACTTCTTGTTCCCTTTCGTTAATGCAGCTATCACTGTATTACACCTTTTATTTCTACATGAAACAGGCTCAAATAACCCGGCAGGCTTAAATTCAGATGCAGATAAAGTACCATTCCACCCATACTTTTCATATAAAGATATTCTAGGGTTTGCCTTAATACTTCTAATATTAACCTCCCTAGCACTATTTTCACCCAATTACCTGGGCGATCCTGATAATTTTACACCAGCTAATCCATTAGTAACACCCCCACACATTAAACCCGAATGATACTTCCTATTTGCATATGCTATCTTACGATCTATTCCTGATAAGTTAGGGGGAGTACTAGCTTTACTTGCATCAATCCTTGTGCTAATAGTGGTACCCCTCTTACACACATCAAATCAACGTGGCCTTACTTTTCGCCCCATTTCCCAGTTTATCTTTTGAACACTAATTGCAAACGTAGCCATCCTCACATGAATTGGAGGAATACCTGTAGAAGACCCCTACATCATAATTGGACAAGTTGCATCTTTCTTATATTTCTTCATTTTTCTAGTACTATTTCCAATAGCGGGTTGATTAGAAAATAAGCTATTGCAATTAAAATGCACTAGTAGCTCAGCGCCAGAGCGCCGGTCTTGTAAACCGGCCGCCGGAGGTTAAAATCCTCCCTAATGCTCAAAGAAAGGAGATTTTAACTCCCACCTCTAGCTCCCAAAGCTAGAATTCTTAGTTAAACTATTCTTTGCACGACATATACATATATGTATTTACCCCATATATCTATATACAACATATATATAATGCTTTAGGAGATACCATATGTATTATCAACACATCTAGAAGTTAACCATTCATTCATCAACAAGTGGAATAAGATATACACAATACATATAATGAATACTTAGCTCCTTATGAAAACTCATAGATATTACCCAAGTAATCTAACCACACATCAAGTTAAGACCTAACATAGATTTAAATCAGTCATATATACCAGGATTCAAAATCCCGTTAAGATAAGTATCCTATGTAGACAAGAATAACATTCGAGTTGAAGCGTAGCGATCACGGTTATTGATGGTCAGGGACAGTAATTGTGGGGGTTTCACCTAGTGAACTATTCCTGGCATTTGGTTCCTACTTCAGGGGCACTAATTGATCGATTCCCCATTCTTTCATGTTACCAGGCATATGGTTGTTGGTGGAGTTCATACTCCTCGTTACACCACATGCCGAGCGTTCTTTCTAATGGACTAGGTTATTTTTTTTTGTCCTCCTTTCACTTGGCATTTCACAGTGCAGAGCTAAGGCTAGTTGACAAGGGAGATCATTTTTCTCGCTCGCAAGGAAGAATGTTCATGTTGGAATGATTTTCATTTATGAATTGCATAACTGATATCAAGAGCATAAATAGTTAATATTTCCCTTAATATAGTTAAGATACGCCCCCCTCGGCTTTTGCGCGTAAAACCCCCCTACCCCCCTAAACTCGTAGACTGTTATTAATTCCTGAAAACCCCCCGGAAACAGGAAAGTCTCGAGCTGGGTATTTAGTGTTCCCAAAATGCATCTATTTACATTATTAAAATGATGAAATT